TGGTTCAGTTCTCCACCTTAACGACAGAAAAAGGGATTGATCAAATTCTATTGAGTCTGACTCATAGTGATCATTTATCAAAGAATGACTCTGGTTATCAAATGATTGAACAACCGGGATCAATTTCCTTACGATACTTAGTTGACATTCATCAAAAGGATCTAATGAATTATGAGTTCAATAGATCCTGTTTAGCAGAAAGACGGATATTCCTTGCTCATTATCAGACAATCACTTATTCACAAACCTCGTGTGGGGCTAATAGTTTTCATTCCCCATCTCCTCATGGAAAACCCTTTTCGCTCCGCTTAGCCCTATCCCCTTCTAGAGGTATTTTAGTGATAGGTTCTATAGGAACTGGACGATCCTGTTTGGTCAAATACCTAGCGACAAACTCCTATGTTCCTTTCATTACGGTATTTCCGAACAAGTTCCTGGATGACAAGCCTAAAGGTTATCTTATTGATGATATCGATATTGATGATAGTGACGATATCGATATTGATGATAGTGACGATATCTATATTGATGATAGTGACGATATTGATGATAGTGATGATGACCTTGATATTGATACGGAGCTGCTAACTATGACGAATGTGCTAACTATGTATATGACGCCGAAAATAGACCGATTTGATATCACCCTTCAATTCGAATTAGCAAAAGCAATGTCTCCTTGCATAATATGGATTCCAAACATTCATGATCTGCATGTGAATGAGTCGAATTGCTTATCCCTCGGTCTATTAGAGAACTATCTCTCCAGGGATTGTGAAAGATGTTCCACTGGAAAGATTCTTGTTATTGCTTCGACTCATATTCCCCAAAAAGTGGATCCCGCTCTAATAGCTCCGAATAAATTAAATACATGCATTAAGATACGAAGGCTTCTTCTTCCACAACAACGAAAGCACTTTTTCATTCTTTCATATACTAGGGGATTTCACTTGGAAAAGAAGATGTTCCATACTAATGGATTCGGGTCCATAACCATGGGTTCCAATGCACGAGATCTTGTAGCACTTATCAATGAGGCCCTATCAATTAGTATTACACAGAAGAAATCCATTATAGAAACTAATACAATTAGATCAGCTCTTCATAGAAAAACTTGGCATTTTCGATCCCAGATAAGATCGGTTCAGGATCATGGGATCCTTTTCTATCAGATAGGAAGGGCTGTTGCACAAAATGTACTTCTAAGTAATTGCCCCATAGATCCTATATCTATCTATATGAAGAAGAAATCATGTAAGGGAGGGGATTCTTATTTGTACAAATGGTACTTCGAACTTGGAACGAGCATGAAGAAATTAACGATACTTCTTTATCTTTTGAGTTGTTCTGCCGGATCGGTCGCTCAAGATCTTTGGTCTTCATCCAGACCCGATGAAAAAAATTGGATCACTTCTTATGGATTCGTTGAGAATGATTCTGATCTAGTTCATGGCCTATTACTATTATTACTATTAGAAGTAGAAGGCGCTCTGGCTCTGGCGGGATCCTCACGGACAGAAAAAGATTGCAGTCAGTTTGATAATAATCGAGTGACATTACTTCTTCGGTCCGAACCAAGGAATCAGTTAGATATGATGCAAAATGGATCTTGTTCTATCGTTGATCAGAGATTTCTATATGAAAAATACGAATCGGAGTTTGAAGAAGGGGAAGGGGACCTCGATCCGCTAGAGGAGGATTTATTCAATCACATAGTTTGGGCTCCTAGAATATGGCGCCCTTGTGGCAATCTATTTGATTGTATCGAAAGGCCCACTGAATTGGGATTTCCCTATTGGGCTGGGTCATTTCGGGGCAAACGGATCATTTCTCATAAAGAGGATGAGCTTCAAGAGAATGATTCGGAGTTCTTGCAGAGTGGAACCATGCAGTACCAGACACGAGATAGATCTTCCAAAGAACAAGGCTTTTTTCGAACAAGCCAATTCATTTGGGACCCTGCGGATCCATTCCTTTCCCTATTCAAAGATCAGCCCTTTGTCTCTGTGTTTTCACGTCGAGAATTCTTTGCAGATGAGGAGATGTCAAAGGGGCTTATTGCTTCCCAAACAAATCCTCCTACATCTATATATAAACGCTGGTTCATCAAGAATACGCAAGAAAAGCACTTCGAATTGTTGATTCATCGCCAGAGATGGTTTAGAACCAATAGTTCATTATCTAATGGATCTTTCCGTTCTAATACTCTATCCGAGAGTTATCAGTATTTATCAAATCTGTTCCTATCTAACGGAACGCTATTGGATCAAATGACAAAGACATTGTTGAGAAAGAGATGGCTTTTCCCGGATGAAATGAAACATTTGATTCATGTAACAGGAGAAAGATTCCCCATTCCTTAGCCGTAAAGATATGTGCCCATGAAAAGGGGATTAAGTGGAACAGAATTGGCCGGATGGTAGAGTCGTGGAAACACTTGTTTCTTCCATCTTTTTGGCCTTAGCTCCATGGAACAATATGCTACTGCTGAAACATGGAA